ATTGCACTATGCAAATTACTTCGATATTTATTTTTTCTTTTCTACCCATGTAGTTTTTTGTGAATACATACAATTTATGTTCTTATCTTAAATTAAATTCTTCAATTTTCGAACCTTTATTTAAATTTCTTCTTTCTTTAATTTCATTTTTTTAGTCATTTCATATTCTATTCCAAATTACAACAGATGAAACGGAAGGGCTTTGTTTTTTGAATCCCCGTCTAAAATAGCAGGACAAATTTAGATATATAGTCATATATAACTAGTGAAGATCTAATATGACATATACATGTGTTTCTTCCATACCGTAAACCAATTAGTTGTGTCTTATATTCAATCAATCGGATTTGAGAATTATTCTTTGAAACCTAAACAAAAGTAAAGAGTTGTTTTATATCGATTAGATTATATATAAATCAAGTTTGACTCCCCTACCTTTTATTTTATTATTATAGTACATACATTACACTAAATCGTATAGGTATTTTATTTATACCTTATCCTTATTGCAATTGCATCTTTCTTTTTTGGGGGGTGGAGAATCCTTTTGATTTTTTTTTTGAAAGTAGATTATCATGAGCCGCACCTACTTTGTGGAGGGCTAACCTCAAAAAATACTTATTTCGATAACTCATCAATGATGCCCTTCGATGGATTCACCTATATAAGCCGCAGCTAAAGTAGCAAAAATAAGAGCTTGAATACCACTTGTAAATAATCCAAGGAACATAACAGGTATAGGAACTACTAAAGGTACTAACGAAACAAGAACAACAACTACTAATTCATCAGCTAATATATTTCCGAAAAGTCGAAAACTAAGCGATAAGGGTTTTGTGAAATCTTCTAAGATGTTAATCGGTAAAAGGATTGGAGTTGGTTGGATGTATTTACCAAAATAAGCCAATCCTTTTTTTGAAATACCCGCATAGAAATATGCTACTGACGTAAGTAAAGCTAATGCAACAGTAGTATTTATATCATTAGTGGGTGCAGCTAACTCTCCATGAGGTAACTTTATAATTTTCCAAGGTAAAAGAGCCCCTGACCAATTGGAAACAAAAATAAATAGAAACAGAGTTCCAATAAATGGAACCCACGGACCATATTCTTCTCCAATCTGAGTTTTGCTCACGTCTCGAATGAATTCAAGGACATATTCAAAGAAATTCTGACCGGAAGTGGGAATAGTTTGCGGATTTCGAACAACTAGAATGGTTGAAACTAATAAGATAGCAATTACAACCCAAGAGGTAATCAGTACTTGAGCATGCACTTCAAAATCCCCTATTTGCCAATACAGATGTTGACCTACTTCCACAGCAGATATATCATATAATCTGTTTAATGTGTTGATGGAACATAATAGAACGTTCATATTTGCCCTCTAAAATAAAAAAATATAACTTGAAAGGGAATTATTTTGATTCAACCATTTCCTTTTTTACTTTCATTTTGTATTTTGAATACCTACTCATCACATAATCTTTCGGTTTGTTCTTTTTGCACAATTTTAGAATTAATAAAATAAATAATAATAAAATAATCGATTCTATAAATCTATGAATCCCCCCACCACACCAAGTCTAAAAATTTATTTATCTTATTATTAATTATTAATCAAAAATTTTGTATATAGCTAGAACGACCCTCACAAATTGCAAATACTAATTTGTTAAGAATTAATCGGATTGAAGCTATAGCATCATCATTAGCTGGAATCGAAATATCTGCGAGATCGGGGTCACAATTTGTATCGATTAAACAAATTGTTGGAATTCCCAAAGTGATACATTCTCTAAGAGCCGTATATTCTTCTTGCTGATCAACGATTATTACAAGATCGGGTAACCCCGTCATATATTTTATGCCACCCAGATATGTTTCCAAATGAGATAATTGTCTCTTCAACGTAGCGGCATCTTTTTTTGGCAGAGAGTTTAGTTTACCCGTCTTTTGTTCCGTTCTCAAGTCCCTGAACTTACGAAGTCTTGTTTCTGTAGTATACCAATTCGTTAACATACCGCCGAGCCATTTTTTATTAACATAATGACATCGAGCTCTTATTGCAGCCCGTTTTACTGAATCGGCTGCTTTTTTTTTTGTACCAACAATTAAGAATTGTTTTCCTCTGCTTGCTGCATCAAAAACCAAATCACAAGCTTCTGATAAAAAACGAGCAGTTTGAGTAAGATTTATAATATGAATACCCTTATGCTTTGTGGATATATAAGGTGCCATTCGAGGATTCCATTTCCTGGTATCATGGCCAAAATGAACTCCTGCTTCCATCATCTCTTCAAAAGTTATGTTCCAATATCTTTTTGTCATTTATCCCCACACTTTTTTTTTTTAATTGATAAAAAAAAAAGAGACCTGTTATTCTGAAATAGAAATAATTAATTGTTCCGATGGAACCTTCTCTTTTATTGAAGATTGGCTGTTAATACATAATTAAGCCATGCATTTTTTTCTATTTATTATACTTACTTTATTACGAAATCAAATGACTGCATTTAAAGGGATGAATCTAATCTGCTTTATAGGAAGCATTAAATCCTAGATTTCGAATGTATCACATAAATTCTTTGACATGAAAAAAATCAAAAAATTTTCTGTGATGGAACAAAAGATTTCTAATTTCTACTTCGAATAAATTCTTTTTTTTTTCCAAGGTAATCTTGTTCTGTTGCCCTGACCGCGAACGGTGCGTTATTCTTTTGAACCCGGTACCAACGGGGATCATTCCCCCTAAAACAACATTCTCTTTAAGACCTTTCAACCAATCGATACGACCCCGAAGAGCGGCTTTTGCTAAAACTCTAGCAGTTTCTTGAAAACTCGCTTCGGATATGAAACTTTGAGTATTCAGAGATGTTTTTGTTATTCCCAATAATAAAGCTCGGTAACAAATTGCTTCTTCCAAGGCACGCCCCGTTCGTTCGGCTCGCAATAATCCAATTAGTTCGCCAGGTAAAAATACATTAGACATTCCATCTTCTGAAACCAAGACTTTGGATGTTATTTGACGCACAATAATTTCTATATGTCGATTATGGATGTGTACTCCCTGGGATCGATAAACCTTTTGGATTTTATTAACCAAAGAAATACGACTTTGCGCTATAGTTAGCTCAGCACCAATCAAGAATCCCCAGGGAATGCCGAGAATTCTTGTTATACACTCGTTCCAAGCATCAATTCTTTTTTCTAGATTCATCGATATTGAATCAATCGAACGTATTTCTAATATCTGTTCCACTTTTGGAAGACCTTGTGTTATATCACCGGATCTCGATTTTTCATATATAAATGTAACTAATATATCTCCTTCATAAAGGATTTCTCCATAATGGCCATGAATGGTTGCTCCTGGAGTCGCCAAATAAGGGTTAGCCGATCTTATTATTACAGAATCCTTTTGAACAGTTAGAACTTGACCCGATTTTAGTTTTAAATGTGGTCCATTTTTCGTTTGAGCTATACATATATTTTCACAAAGAAATTGTCCAAGACTAATTATTGTAAGAGTTTTTTCACAAAAATTATGATGGAGAAAATACCAATTCAAATGGAATGGATTTAAAACGATGTTACTGTATAGATCGGGTTTAAAAATTTTCTCGTTTTCGTCCATTAAATAATATTTAATTACTTGAAAGGTTTCCTTTAATTTGTCAAGTTGCAAATTTTTAGTTATGGAGATCTGATTATGAGTTATTAAACGAGAAAATGAATAAAAATTTGCAATTTGAAGGGCTATCCCTAAAGGGCCTAACGAATTCTTAATTGGAATTATAGGATCTTTTTTTATCCCATTAGGATCTTTTACGTTGTTGAAAGGTCTCATTTGAAAACAATTAGATGAGGACAAAATTATCAAAGATCGGCCCTTATTTCTATTCAACAACATACGAATAGTTCCGTGATTTTGGCTAAATGATTGTTGAATTTTTGTCTTGGAATGAATAGATAAAAAGGGATTTCTATTGATCCGATCCGAGATCAATCCTAAACCAGATGGGTCATTCCTTTTTCGGATATATGAAGTATGAGATTTCACTAAGTCAATTCTTAGGAAATACTCAATTAAACCATTTGTACTTACTTCAACAAAGGAAGCGAGGGCCTCGTCAATAGAAGAACTTCTTTTGTCTTGAGCCCAATTCAAGACTAAACAAGTCCGAACTAATTGAATCCTTGTGTCGGAAATTCCCCGAATGGATTTTCCATTTCCATAAAGAATATAATTGATAACTTTAAGTTCCAGATTATCCTTTTCCTGGAACAGATCTTGGGGAAAAAGTTTTACAAAATTGATACTGTCTGGTATTTCATATAGAATTACAGGTCGAACCAAAACAAAATACTTTTTCTTGGTAGTTGTGATCCATTGGACATAGGTCCAATTGTTCAGTTTTTTTGATTCCTTCCATTTTTTTTTTTTTACCGTTCGGGGTGGTATCAAGATGGCACTGGGTCGGGATATCTTATCCATCTCTCCGGGAAAATGGATATTTCCAGAAAATATTTTTAATTCCATTTTTTTTTTTTTCTTTTCCAATCGGACCAAGCCTCCTACTCGACTTCTTATATTTAAAGTGATTGGTGTTCCTATTCCAACGAGACTATTATTTCGTACCATTATAGAAGAAGATTCGGGTAAAATATGCACTTCTTCGGGAATAAAAAAAAATCGATCTACTTTGATTTGATATTTTGGCTTTAATTCTTTGATTCCTCGATACTCAATTAAATCTTCTTTTTGAAAAATGGACTGAATTCCGATAGTTCTATATTTAGTAATTCCTGAACTCTGTCTTCTGTATTGAGGATCATCGAAAGAAGCAAAAATACTATTTCTATGAAAAATACCATTGATAGGTATTTCAATCGAGACACCAGAAGGTGACGTTAGTTCGTTCTTTCGTTCTTGAATCGATTGGAATGGAATAAGAAATCTATTTCTTCGCCTTTTTGCCAAAAAAGAAAAAGTATTGTGAAAAATAGCAGGATACGTCAAATGACAATGATCCATACATAGGATTTGATTAAATATGGAATAATCGATAATCTTCCTTTCTTTTGTACCAAAAGTATTGAAATTCAATAATTTATTTTTTACTTGATCATTACTTACTGAAAGGTTAGAAATATTTGTTTTTGTGGTAGAAAGAGAATGAATGTGAATTTGATCTTGATCCTTGCGAAGTAAAAAATGGATTGCATCAGACCTGCACGACTTTCCTGATAATACCCATAAATGACTTGTTTTTGGTAAGATATGTACATTACTATACATAAATTCGGATGCATGGTATACATCGGTACTCCAATGCATTTCCCCTTCTGAGTCAGAATAAATATGTTTTCGAACCTTTTCTTTCAAATTAAAATTAGATGTTCCCGCGCGGATCTCGGCAATCACTTGCTCTGATTTTACATATTGATCATTTTGAACTAATAGAAAACTTTTTGGTGGAATAATCACGTTATGTATAATATCGTCACTTTCAATAGTTACATACAAGTCTATATTACATAAAAAAGCAGGATATCCATGACGTGTACGTGTAGGGTTAACTAAATCCTCATTAAATTTTATTTTTCCATTCGAGGGGGCTCGCACATATTCTGCAGTACCCCCTGTGAATACTCCACCAGTATGAAAAGTTCTTAATGTTAGTTGAGTGCCCGGTTCTCCAATAGATTGACCAGCTATAATACCGACAGCTTCTCCCAATTCTACCAGGTCCCCATGAATAGGACTCCGGCCATAACACAATCGGCAGATCCAAGACGTATTCCTACAGGTAAAGGGGGTTCGAATAAATATTGGTTGTGTTTGAAAAGTTATGAATCGATTGATAAGTCCAATTCCAATATCTTGATTTCGAACGACAATGCATCGTGAACCTATATATATATCGTCTGCTAATACACGACCAATTAATGTTTGTATCAAAATTCTTTCTGGCATCATTCCATTTCGGGTATTCACAGAAATCCCTCGAATGGTACCACAATCTGTTCGACGTACAACAATGTGTTGAACCACTTCAACAAGTCTACGTGTAAGATATCCAGCATCTGATGTTCGTACAGCAGTATCGACAACCCCTTTGCGGGCTCCGTAGCAAGAAATGATATATTCTGTTAAAGACAGTCCTTCGCGTAAATTGCTTTGAATGGGTAACTCAATCATTTGTCCTTGTGGATCTGACATTAATCCCCTCATTCCTACTAATTGGTGCACTTGAGATGCATTCCCTCTAGCTCCTGAAAAAGACATTATATGGACTGGATTCAAAGGGTCAGTCATCCTAAAATTAGGATTCATTTCTTGTCGCAAATATTCGCTTGTAGCATACCATATTTCAATGGATTGGCGTAATTTTTCTACCGCATGGACATTCCCATAATGGTTATGTTTTTCCAAAATCAAACTTTGTTGTTCAGCATCTTGGACTAGCCATCCTTTAGAAGGTATTGTTAAAAGATCATCAATTCCTAATGAAATAGATGTAGCAGTAGCTTGACGGAACCCTAGAGTCTTTACTTGATCCAGGATGTGTGATGTATATGCCATTCCGAAATGATCTATTAATCTGCTAATAAGTCGTTTAATGGCAGTTCCACCTATCACGTTATTGTGAAAGACTAGATTGGCCCGTTCTGCCATAAGTACCTCCATATTCCACTTAGTGGCATTCGGTTCGACAATGGATTTGAGTTAATGATTGGAAAACTTCCTTTTCTTTATCTTTATTCACGTATTGAAAAGATCCTAGTTGAATGGAGAAGACCTGAATTTAAACCAGTATCAGAAATTTACCTAGCGTAGATACCAACACCAACCATCTATATGATTAGATACCGTATGAATAGGCCCGACAAAAACCTTGTATAGCTTCTTCGATTTCGCGGTAAAAAGAAATATGACCAACAGTGGTTCGAATGTATATACAACGAATTTCTTTTTTTATACTTCTTATTACTAAATAATGCCCATAAATCTCATAATAGGTACCCAAAGATTCATAGTGAACTTCGATAGGAACTTCTCTTGAAGACATAATGCATTGATCTATTCTCCACCGGAGCCAAAAAGGACTATCGAAATTAATTCTTTTCTGTCGATAAGCTCCAATTGCATCATAGGAATTACAAAAAAAAGGTTCTTTTTTTTTCATATACTTATAATTATTATCGCGAATTTTTTCATTTTGAGAATTAGTGTAATTACACGGATTATACCTGTTTGCACAAATACCTCGACGATTTCCGCTCGTTAATACGTAAAGGCCAATAAGCATATCTTGCGTTGGTACGGAAATGGGATCCCCAATAGCCGGAGATAAGAGGTTCGTATGAGAAAACATAAGTAAACGGGCTTCTGCTTGAGCCTCCAAAGATAAAGGCACATGAACAGCCATTTGATCTCCATCAAAGTCTGCATTGAATCCCTTACACACTAATGGATGTAAACAAATAGCACGC